TTCTTTTCCCCCTGCTGAATAAAAGAAAAAGGGTTGGATATAGCCCTCTACCATATCTAGAGAAATAGAATAGAATAGTCCATTTATAGGGACTGCTAAGTGCGGAGACGGGAATCGAACCCGTGACCTCAAGGTTATGAGCCTCGTGAGCTACCAAACTGCTCTACTCCGCTCTGTAGGGCCAAAAACAGGTCGACGAAAAAGCTTGAATAGAAATATCTACCATATCTAGAGAAATACAATAGTCTTTTTATACAGAATGGAGCGGGTAGCGGGAATCGAACCCGCATCGTTAGCTTGGAAGGCTAGGGGTTATAGTCGACGTTGGTTGATAATTTTTAACGTCTCTAATTCAAAACCGAACATGAAATTTTGATTTCATTCGGCTCCTTTATGGATATTCTCACCACTTAACATCTATGTCAGCTTTTCTGTCTGAATTGAATGGAACCAAAGCTCTCCGCTTTCTAGATGATCCCTATAGAATAGGAGATAGAAATTCTACTAAATATCTATCTAATCTACTTACTTCGTTCCTTAATTTCATTCAAGAGATCCTGAGGAAAAGGGTTGGGTTTCCACCGAGCAGAAACAATATACTGATGGTTCTAGTAAACCAAAACTATCGTTTTTTAGCTATTGGGCTTCCATTTCCTTTTTAAATAAAAGAAGATTTAGTTACGATTGGAAATAAACTTTTTTGTATCTTCATCCATAGATCCCTTACTCATATTTATTCAATTGGAATACTTAATCCAATGCAAAATTATGCTTCGCGACTCTGTACTCATAATACAATCGAATTTGTATTTTCGATCCAAATTCAATTAGTCTTTGGATACTAATCGCGAGAATTTATATTCTTCCTCAATATGCTATTGAGAGGAAAAGGATTAAACCCTTTATAAGAACTAAAGTTTTTATCGGAATATGAATATAAAAAAACTTAAGGATGCCTTAAGTATATCATTTCAAATTCAGTTATTAATAGAACGAATCACACTTTTACCACTAAACTATACCCGCTACATGTAGATTATGATACCAACGCTATCCTTTGTCAAGGGCAACCATTCGAGAAGGAGGCTAATTCCACCTTATCAAATCAAAGGGAGAAAGTTCATGACAGTGAGTGGTTGGTACTTCTACTTCAATCATGGGCCTTTACTTTCAGGTTTAGATAGCCTCTCTCTAGTCTGTAAAATACATCTCTTCTTACCATGCCAATAGCATATGAACCAAATATATGCAGTTCGATTAGGATCGTATTCTACAGTTACGACTACAATGATCATTATTTGTTTTGCGAGGACGTAAATGTGACAGACTGCTCTAAACAATAGTTTTATTATTCCCATAATATACACTAAGAGTGGTACAGTCCCCATAAATCCCTTTCTTACTTTTCTTTTTTGTTGGGCAGGCAGGAAAATAATTTTTATACTCTGCAGTATAAATTCGACGGATCCCTTTTTAGAAAAAAAGAGTTTCAATCTATCACCAAAACAGATAAGAAGTATATCACTGAAAATGAATACTCAGCCATATGGGTATATGAAGAGCGCGAATTCCTTTATACCCCACTCAATTAGAATTGGGGAAATAAAACATAAATGGAGAAAGTTCTCATCATAAGATCAGCCAATAGAAGAAAAAAATCCCCAATTCTGCAGAACATTCTGAGCACGTGAAAAGTGAATAATCTAAAGATAAAAAAAACAAAATCTACCATTTTTTTAACAGCAGTTCTTATTGCCCTTTTGCCCTTTTTGTCCCCTTGTTATATCCGATTTACGATACATATTTGTTCTCCTCCTCAAAAAAGACTTCCGGGCTTTGGTTTGGTGAGTCGTCTGAGATCGTGTTTACATACCTATGAACTTACCCTCTTCAAGTATATCGGATACTAATAATAATTTTTGAGTGTGTCAACTCTCTGTTCACGTATTTTATTATACGTTATACGTATTTATTTTTATAATAATAAAATACCTCTACTTTGTGCAAGTGATAAGAGATAATATGAAAGATTTTCTTATTTTTCTTGATTTTCTCACTATTTTTAACCTCGCCATGAATAAACTAAACTTCTATATCTCGATATATAAAAGAAAATCTCTACATATATCTCCATATATACATATATTATGTACATTATGCAGTAGACTCATAATGGTAAAAGAAAGTGGCTAATTTTTGAATTGAATAAAAAGCCCTTTTAACTCAGTGGTAGAGTAATGCCATGGTAAGGCATAAGTCATCGGTTCAAATCCGATAAAGGGCTTTTCACTTAGTAGTAGAGTAATAACATACTAAGACAAAAGTCATCGGTTCGAATCCGATAAAGTACTTTTCTACTAAATTCATTCACTTTTTTCTTTTTTTTTTGAAAATCTCTCTATTTTTTATTTCATTTTATGACTTAGTTTAGTGCGAGATGCCCGCATTTTTGGGCTGAACACTAAACGAAGCACGGAGTTTAAATTGCAAAAAAGAAATTGGACTCTTTTTCCTGTTAAAGCAACCAAATCAATATCTGTACTGAACTAATCTAGAATCTTTTTTTTATTAATCTATTCTTATTCTATACCCTTTAATTAAATTAAATGAATTTCCCTAAAAAGTAGGGGATGATCCGTGAATTAACCTAAGCATCAACTAAAAAAAATCCTATGAAAGCACAACAGAAAAATAGGAAAGACTCTTTGTTTTAATCTAGTTATACTCTTCGAGTATATTGACAATTCAAAAAAACTGCTCATACTATCATTATAGTATAAAGACGAGTGGTTGTATATGGCGCTATCGTCTAGTGATGCCCCTATCGTCTAGTGGTTCAGGACATCTCTCTTTCAAGGAGGCAGCGGGGATTCGACTTCCCCTGGGGGTAGGGAGTATTATAAAAAGAGGTTAATCATAGATTATCAAAAACCCTAGAATAAAATCTTCCTGGGTCGATGCCCGAGCGGTTAATGGGGACGGACTGTAAATTCGTTGACGATATGTCTACGCTGGTTCAAATCCAGCTCGGCCCAAAAATCTAGGGCTTCGTGAATATGAACTAAATGCATTTTTTTTTCTTCCATCAAAAAAATGTTTGATCCCTAGAAATATAGGGTAAAGAGAAAAGGGGAAATTTACCTCTAATCCATTTCTCTCTGATTCTTTTCTTACAAAGAAAATAGTTTTTCTTATTGAAAGGTGGATTATCATTTATTTTTAGGGATAAAAAATCGCGCCATAGAATACTAGTTATTCCACTCTCACTACACCCACATAGGATATGTGGGTATGTAGTATATGATTCGTCTATTTCTTAGAGTACGACAGACGAATCGAATCCTCTTATGGTTCTATTTAAGAATAGGTATATCATACACCCTGCAGGGATTGTAGTTCAATTGGTCAGAGCACCGCCCTGTCAAGGCGGAAGCTGCGGGTTCGAGCCCCGTCAGTCCCGAACTAGGGTTCAATGAATGGACTAATCCATCTTTCCTTTTTTTATCAAAAAAAATTTCCAAGAAAAAAAAGAGGGGCAGGGGACAAGATCAAATATCTATGGGGCACCCTTACTTCACCTTTTTGATTTCGCATTTCTCAGTAAAAAGAGAGCAGTATAGGAATTTTTTTTCACTACTTCCGGTTGCTAAGGAAAGACATAGATATCATACGTGGATTAGTATAATTTAGGATATTACTCCATTTTAATGATGATACCATCATCATGTTAACTTCCTATTCGACGCTTATGGAATAATGTACCGGTATTTTAGTGGAATCTATACATAAATTGTATTCGTTTATTGTTAGAGAATTCATTTAATATAATTAGTTCCTTTTTTGGGATTAAACCACACTCCTTCCATTTTGTAGTTCCAACTTTGTTTGTGTATATTCAATGAATAATAGGAAAGAATATACCTCATTCTCAGTCCATTTGAGAACTCCTTTTTTTATGGATCTGCTCTCATCTTTAGACCCAAAAAAAGCAGGTATTGATAGTAACCTAATAAAATAAAAACCAAGCAAATGCTATTTTTCCTAAATTAAAATATTAGATAAGATCCTCTTTTCTCCATCTCATTTCTACTTCTACTGCTTATTTGGATGTCTATGTGACCCATAGAAAGCCGATCATATAATACATACATAATTGTATGTATAACTATAAGAAAGATTATGGGTTATAGATATAGAAAAACAAAAGTAGAAAAGGATGAAAAAAGGGGTTTTGAATCCAATCAAAAAACTTATTTTGGTCTTAGTATGGATAAGGGATCTTCCTATGTTATATTATTCACTATCAACCATGAATTGATTTGATAGATCCGATATTCATAATATTGAATTGATTCAGTATTATCAGAATGCAAGTCCTCCCCTTGAATTTACAGGATACCCCTTTTTTCTCTCCATGGGATTACATCCCGAGTTATTGTGAAAAATAAAAAAATAAAGAGGTTATGGAAGTCAATATTCTCGCATTTATTGCTACTGCGTTGTTCATTCTAGTTCCTACTGCCTTTTTACTTATTATTTATGTAAAAACAGCCAGCCAAAACGATTAACTGGAATTACAATTAATCAGTGAAGAAATAAAAAAGGGATTAAAGAAAAAAAATCCAAGTCTTAAATGAAAGGATCTGGTTGGAATCATAAAGTGTGGTAGAAAGAACTACATATAGTTTTTTCTACGACACTTTAGATTCTTTCTATTATATTATCTTGAATCTACATAGAATAGATTAGTAGATTGAAATAGTAGTCTAATTCAACTTCTTTTTTCACTGCATCCACTTAATTTCAATCAAATCAAAATAAAAAAAATCGAAGACAATTCTTCATTGAAAGAATCTATGGAGGGGGAGGAAAATAATATGAGAATAAAAGAAAAAAAGTAAAAGAAAAAACTGCGAATCTTTCATACTTAAAAATGCCGCGAGATGCTTCACGCGAGATCCTTCAAAAAAAAGAAGATAAAGTTTGGCAAAACGATTAATGCAAAACAATCAATTAAAGAAAAGAGTTGATACTCCAATTCGACTACTCAATCAATTAGTAGTATCCCTAGAGTCCACTCCTCCCCCATACTACTAGCGAAAGAGAAAATGTAAAGACTACCATTAAAGCAGCCCAAGCGAGACTTACTATATCCATGTAAATTATGTCTCCTATTTCTATGAAAGAATTATTCTACTATTGATCAATAATCATAGTGGAATCAAGGGTACAGAGTCAAAAGGCGATTCTGGACTAAGACTATAGATCAATCAGTTAAAAGAATTTACTCCTAACAAATTCTTATATGATTTCTGGTAGAGTTGGAGAGCATTAAGTATAAAAAGGATACATAACCCTTTTTCCTAAAAAGGGGGTAGGGGTGTGTCCTGAATAGAAGACGCGAGAATAGAGAGATCTTTTGTTCCTTTTGTTACCTTTTTTTATAAGCAAAGGATGTCAGAATATACCTTAAAATTAGAATAGAGAAATATTTATTGGATACCCAGCTTAGCTTACCCATGTTTATTTTTGACCTAAACCCTACTGCCTTGCTTTCTATCTTTCTATGAAAGAGTGAGGAGACCATATCCACAACTCCGAAATTGATTTTTGATGAACCTATTCAATCTGATTCTCGACAGAATCCGTAGCCTTTACTTTAGTGTATGTAGGTAGCATAAGATATACGAAGTGTATGTAGTAAGATGTACGATAAAAAAATGTATGATAATTAGGAAGTCTTGATATTTCTTCGCGAAATCCCTTCTTCAATCTTAGATTCAAAAAAGAATGCCCCTTAGGGACTTTTAGATACGAAGATTTATGACATCTTAGGCTCGTAGTTTTAAATTCCCGAATCCAATATCAATTCAAACTAAAAAAAGAATAAAGAAAAGCTACCTCATCCTTATAGGTAGCCGTTTGGGCCACTGTCGCCAAAACAAACCCTAGTTTGAGAATAAAACTATGATATGGATTCTCAAAATCCAGTATTGTCAGACCTAGTTACTTTCTTGCCTCAACCTAGAGGGGCACGAATTTGTTGAGTTTGATCAGTACTATAATCCTAAGTATTTTATTGATCAGGCGGCACCCAGATTTGAACTGGGGATAAAGGATTTGCAGTCCCCTGCCTTACCGCTTGGCCATGCCGCCAAAAAATCCGATCTAAAATCGAGAAAAGAACAAGTATTCATTCACATTTTCTTATTAAAATTCCTTTTCTTTTATCTTGAATCTAATTCTACTTACTTTTTCCAATCTTTTTCAAAAAATCTATTTCCGCTTTTTTGGATCCAGTTTCGCTTATTCTATGTATTCTATCTTAAAACACACATTGCTAACACTAGAAAACTTCCCTTTTCTTTCTATTCTATTGAGATGATAAAGGAGAAAAAGTGGATTTCTAATCACGGACTGCAAAATTCAGAACAAATTGGAACCATTAACTAGAATTTTTTTTTGAATTGCAGTAGTGAACGACTCTTAAATCAGTATTCTCTCTCCTCATTCCTTTTAATGGCATAATAAAATAGAAAAAAGTTTCCCTAATCTGTATATAGGGAAACTACAGGTTCGAACAGCATTATTATCTATGGATCCCCCTTATGTACATATCCCTATAGGGAATCGTGCTTTAATTTTTCATTGCATTAAATTTCTTGAATAAAAAAAAAGAGTAAATTTGCTCTGATATAGATTATGACCTGGCCTTCTTGGCCCACCCAAGTGAAATTACAATAAAAGAAAGGGTATGTGGATAGGTGGATAGGATAGATTGTCAAGTACTTAAAAAATGAATTCCTTTATTTTAAAATTATACAACAAAATCCTTTATTTTCCAGCAATTCTACTACTACGAAACAAAAAAGAACCTTCAAACTCTTTTTGAAAATTAAACAAAGTGCGCTATCCTAAATCGAACTAAAGTCAATCTTTTTAGTGCTTATAAATTATTATGGCTTAATCCCTTTCATAGAAAGGAGATAAAACGAGAAATCTTTCCTATCCAATCTGATTAGAATATCATAAAGTTTAAGTGGCAGAATTTTTTTCTCGGACTGTTTTATCAATTAATTTTCATTCCATTTCTACCCCCAAAAATTGAAACTTTCGTTGAAACTGTCTCTATTCATATGTATGAAATACATATATGAAATACATATGTGGAGTTCCCTAGAATTTCATGCGATTCAGTAAACAGAATATAGATTCCATGATTGCTAGATTGATCCGTAGGGGTTGATGAAGAGTGAGCTGATAATGGAATTTTTCTTCGATAAATAGGAAACTTAAGATTAAGATGTTCCGGAATGGAAATGAGGCAATGTCCACAATACCCGGATTTAGTCAGATCCAATTTGAGGGATTTTGTAGGTTCATTAACCAAGGCTTGGCAGAAGAACTTGAGAAGTTTCCGACAATTAAAGATCCAGATCACGAAATTGCATTTCAATTATTTGCGAAAGGATATCGATTGCTAGAACCTTCGATAAAAGAAAGGGATGCTGTGTATGAATCACTTACCTATTCTTCCGAATTATATGTATCTGCGAGATTCATTTTTGGTTTCGATGTGCAAAAGCAAACCATTTCTATTGGAAATATTCCTATAATGAATTCCTTAGGAACCTTTATAATAAATGGAATATACCGAATTGTGATCAATCAAATATTGCTAAGTCCTGGTATTTACTACCGCTCGGAATTAGACCATAAGGGAATTTCTATATACACCGGGACTATAATATCAGATTGGGGAGGAAGATCGGAGTTAGCAATTGATAAAAAAGAAAGGATATGGGCTCGCGTGAGTAGAAAACAAAAGATATCTATTTTAGTTCTATCATCAGCTATGGGTTCGAATCTAAGAGAAATTTTAGATAATGTTTCCTATCCCGAAATTTTCTTGTCTTTCCCGAATGCTAAGGAGAAGAAGAAGATTGAGTCAAAAGAAAAAGCTATTTTGGAGTTTTATCAACAATTTGCTTGTGTAGGTGGGGACCTGGTATTTTCGGAGTCCTTATGTGAGGAATTACAAAAGAAATTTTTTCAACAAAAATGTGAATTAGGAAGAGTTGGTCGACGAAATATGAATCGTCGATTGAATCTTGATATACCTCAGAACAATACATTCTTGTTACCACGAGATGTATTGGCGGCTACGGATCATTTGATTGGAATGAAATTTGGAACGGGTATACTTGACGATGACGATATGAATCACTTGAAAAATAAACGTATTCGTTCGGTTGCAGATCTGTTACAAGATCAATTCGGACTGGCTCTTGGTCGTTTACAGCATGCGGTTCAAAAAACTATCCGTAGAGTATTCATACGTCAATCGAAACCGACTCCACAAACTTTGGTAACTCCAACTTCAACTTCGATTTTATTAATAACTACTTATGAGACCTTTTTTGGCACATACCCCTTATCTCAAGTTTTTGATCAAACCAATCCATTGACACAAACGGTTCATGGGCGAAAAGTGAGTTGTTTGGGTCCTGGAGGATTGACGGGGAGAACTGCAAGTTTTCGGAGCCGAGATATTCATCCGAGTCACTATGGGCGTATTTGTCCAATTGACACATCCGAAGGAATTAATGTTGGACTTACAGGATCCTTAGCTATTCATGCGAAAATTGATCACTGGTGGGGATCTATAGAGAGTCCATTTTATGAAATATCTGAGAAAGCAAAAGAAAAAAAAGAGAGACAGGTGGTTTATTTATCACCAAATAGAGATGAATATTATATGATAGCAGCAGGAAACTCTTTGTCCTTGAATCAGGGTATTCAGGAAGAACAGGTTGTTCCAGCTAGATACCGTCAAGAATTCCTGACTATTGCATGGGAACAGATTCATGTTAGAAGTATTTTTCCTTTCCAATATTTTTCTATTGGAGGTTCTCTCATTCCTTTTATTGAGCATAATGATGCGAATCGGGCTTTAATGAGTTCTAATATGCAGCGCCAAGCAGTTCCACTTTCTCGGTCCGAGAAGTGCATTGTTGGAACTGGATTGGAAGGCCAAACAGCTCTAGATTCGAGGGTTTCCATTATAGCTGAACGCGAGGGAAAGATCATTTCTAGTGATAGTCACAAAATCCTTTTATCAAGTAATGGGAAGACTATAAGTATTCCTTTAGTTACCCATCGGCGCTCTAACAAAAATACTTGTATGCACCAAAAACCTCGGGTTCCTTGGGGTAAATCTATTAAAAAAGGGCAAATTTTAGCGGAGGGAGCGGCTACAGTTGGTGGGGAACTTGCTTTAGGAAAAAATATTTTAGTAGCTTATATGCCATGGGAGGGTTACAATTTTGAAGACGCAGTACTAATTAGCGAACGTTTGGTATATGAGGATATTTATACTTCTTTTCACATCCGAAAATATGAAATTCAGACGGATACGACAAGCCAAGGCTCCGCTGAAAAAATCACTAAAGAAATACCACATCTAGAAGAACATTTACTCCGCAATTTGGACAGAAATGGAGTTGTGAGGTTGGGATCCTGGGTAGAAACTGGCGATATTTTAGTAGGTAAATTAACGCCTCAGATAGCGAGTGAATCATCCTATATCGCGGAAGCTGGATTATTACGTGCCATTTTTGGTCTTGAGGTATCCACTTCAAAAGAAACTTCTCTGAAACTACCTATAGGTGGAAGAGGCCGTGTTATCGATGTGAAATGGATCCAGAGGGACCCCCTCGACATAATGGTTCGTGTATATATTTTACAGAAACGTGAAATCAAAGTTGGGGATAAAGTAGCCGGAAGACACGGGAATAAGGGGATCATTTCCAAAATTTTGCCTAGGCAAGATATGCCCTATTTGCAAGATGGAACACCTGTTGATATGGTCTTCAATCCCTTAGGAGTACCTTCACGAATGAATGTGGGACAAATATTTGAAAGCTCGCTCGGATTAGCAGGGGGTCTGCTAAAGAAACATTATAGAATAGCACCCTTTGATGAGAGATATGAGCAAGAGGCTTCAAGAAAACTTGTGTTTTCGGAATTATATGAAGCCAGTAAACAAACAAAAAATCCATGGGTATTTGAACCCGAGTACCCGGGAAAAAGCAGAATATTTGATGGAAGAACAGGAGATCCCTTCGAACAACCTGTTCTAATAGGTAAGTCTTATATCTTAAAATTAATTCATCAAGTTGATGAGAAAATCCATGGTCGTTCTACTGGGCCCTATTCACTTGTTACCCAACAACCCGTTAGAGGAAGAGCCAAGCAAGGGGGACAACGAGTAGGAGAAATGGAAGTTTGGGCTTTAGAAGGATTTGGTGTTGCTCATATTTTACAAGAGATACTTACTTATAAATCTGATCATCTTATAGCTCGCCAAGAAATACTTAATGCTACGATCTGGGGAAAAAGAGTGCCTAATCACGAGGATCCTCCAGAATCTTTTCGAGTGCTCGTTCGAGAACTACGATCTTTGGCTCTAGAACTGAACCATTTCCTTGTATCTGAGAAGAACTTCCAGGTTAATAGGGAGGATATTTGATCGGAATAAATAAAAATTCTTTTCTTATTTCTATTTTATGATTGACCAATATAAACATAAACAACTTCAAATTGGACTCGTTTCCCCTCAACAAATAAAGGCTTGGGCTAACAAAATGCTACCTAATGGGGAAGTCGTTGGCGAAGTCACAAGGCCCTCTACTTTTCATTATAAAACCGATAAACCAGAAAAAGATGGATTATTTTGCGAAAGAATCTTTGGACCCATAAAAAGCGGAATTTGTGCTTGTGGAAATTCTCGAGCGAGCGTAGCTGAAAACGAAGATGAAAGATTTTGCCAAAAATGCGGGGTAGAATTTGTTGATTCTCGGATACGAAGATATCAAATGGGATACATCAAACTGGCATGTCCAGTGACTCATGTGTGGTATTTGAAGGGTCTTCCTAGTTATATCGCGAATCTTTTAGATAAACCCCTTAAGAAATTGGAGGGCCTAGTATACGGCGATTTCTCTTTTGCTAGGCCTAGCGCTAAAAAACCTACTTTCTTACGATTACGAGGTTTATTCGAGGATGAAATTTCATCCTGTAACCACAGCATTTCTCCCTTTTTTTCTACCCCGGGCTTTGCAACATTTCGAAATCGGGAAATTGCGACAGGAGCAGATGCTATTAGAGAACAATTAGCGGATTTGGATTTACGAATTATTATAGAGAATTCCCTGGTTCAATGGAAGGAATTAGAAGACGAGGGGTATAGTGGAGATGAATGGGAAGATAGAAAAAGACGAATAAGAAAAGTTTTTTTGATTAGACGCATGCAATTGGCGAAACATTTTATTCAAACAAATATAGAACCAGAATGGATGGTTTTGTGCTTATTACCGGTTCTTCCTCCCGAATTGAGACCCATTGTTTATAGGTCTGGGGATAAAGTAGTGACTTCGGATATTAATGAACTTTATAAGAGAGTTATCCGTCGGAACAACAACCTTGCCTATCTATTAAAAAGAAGTGAATTGGCCCCAGCAGATTTAGTAATGTGCCAGGAAAAATTGGTACAAGAAGCCGTGGATACACTTCTTGATAGTGGGTCCCGCGGGCAACCGACGAGGGATGGTCACAATAAAGTATACAAGTCACTTTCAGATGTAATTGAGGGTAAAGAGGGGAGGTTTCGCGAGACTCTGCTTGGGAAACGGGTCGATTACTCGGGGCGTTCCGTCATTGTTGTGGGTCCTTCGCTTTCATTACATCAATGTGGATTACCTCTAGAGATAGCAATAAAGCTTTTTCAGCTATTTGTAATTCGCGATTTAATCACGAAACGTGCTACTTCTAATGTCAGGATTGCTAAAAGGAAAATTTGGGAAAAGGAACCCATTGTATGGGAAATACTTCAAGAAGTTATGCGGGGACATCCTGTACTGTTGAACAGAGCACCTACCCTGCATAGATTAGGCATACAGGCCTTCCAACCCACTTTAGTAGAGGGGCGTACTATTTGTTTACATCCATTAGTGTGTAAGGGTTTCAATGCGGACTTTGATGGGGATCAAATGGCTGTTCATCTCCCTTTATCCTTGGAAGCTCAAGCGGAAGCCCGTTTACTTATGTTTTCTCATATGAATCTCCTGTCTCCCGCTATTGGAGATCCTATTTGCGTGCCAACCCAAGACATGCTTATCGGACTTTATGTATTAACGATTGGAAACCGTCGAGGTATTTGCGCAAATAGATATAATAGTTGCGGAAACTATCCAAATCAAAAAGTAAATTCCAATAATAATTATTATTATAAGTATACGAAAGATAAAGAACCCCGTTTTTCTAGTTCCTATGATGCACTGGGAGCTTATAGACAGAAACGAATCGGTTTAAATAGTCCCTTGTGGCTCCGATGGAAATTAGATCAACGCGTCATTGGGTCAAGAGAAGTTCCGATTGAAGTTCAATATGAATCTTTTGGGACTTATCATGAGATTTATGCCCACTATCTAATAGTGGGAAATAGAAAAAAAGAAATCCGTTCTATATACATTCGAACCACTCTTGGTCATATTTCTTTTTATAGAGAAATAGAGGAAGCCATACAAGGATTTAGTCGGGCCTATTCATACACTATCTAAACAAGGAAGTTAGATTCGGCGATGCCCCTTTCGGGGGGCATTCCGATTTCGCTAGTATCGTCTTTTTTGCCGCGTAACTTCAGATTGAGAAAAGGGAGTAAATTAAGTTTTCGAATCACTGACTCAGGCCCATTGTCGAATCCTACTCAGCAATTGTCGAATCCTACTCAGCTAAAAAGGGGGTACTTATGTATGGCGGAACGGGCCAACCTGGTTTTTCATAATAAAGAGATAGACGGAACTGCTATGAAACGACTTATTAGCAGATTAATAGATCATTTCGGAATGGGATATACATCCCATATACTGGATCAAATAAAGACTCTGGGCTTCCATCAAGCCACTACTACATCGATTTCTTTAGGAATTGAGGATCTTTTAACAATACCCTCTAAAGGATGGTTAGTCCAAGACGCGGAACAACAGAGTTTTCTTTTGGAGAAACACTATTATTATGGGGCTATACACGCGGTAGAAAAATTACGCCAATCCGTTGAGATATGGTATGCTACAAGTGAATATTTGAAACAAGAAATGAATTCGAATTTTCGGATAACGGATCCTTCTAATCCAGTCTATCTAATGTCTTTTTCAGGAGCCAGAGGAAATGCATCTCAGGTACACCAATTAGTAGGTATGAGAGGGTTAATGGCGGATCCTCAAGGACAAATGATTGATTTACCTATTCAAAGCAATTTACGCGAGGGACTTTCTTTGACAGAATATATAATTTCCTGCTACGGAGCCCGCAAAGGGGTTGTAGATACTGCTGTACGAACAGCGGATGCTGGATATCTTACACGTAGACTTGTTGAAGTAGTTCAACATATTATTGTGCGTAGAAGAGATTGTGGTACTATCCAAGGTATTTCTGTGAGTCCTCAAAATGGGATGACTGAAAAACTTTTTGCCCAAACACTAATTGGTCGTGTATTAGCAGAGGATATATATATCGGTTCACGATGCATTGCTGCTCGAAATCAAGATATTGGAATTGGATTAGTCAATCGATTCATAACTGCCTTTCGAGCACAACCGTTTCGAGCACAACCAATATATATTAGAACTCCCTTTACTTGCCGTAGCACATCTTGGATCTGTCAATTATGTTATGGGCGGAGTCCCACTCATGGGGATCTGGTCGAATTGGGAGAAGCTGTAGGTATTATTGCGGGTCAATCGATTGGGGAGCCAGGGACTCAACTAACATTAAGAACTTTTCATACTGGTGGAGTATTCACAGGGGGTACTGCCGATCTTGTACGATCCCCCTCGAATGGAAAAATCCAATTCAATGAGGATTTGGTTCACCCCACACGTACCCGTCATGGGCAGCCTGCTTTTCTATCCTATATAGACTTGCATGTAACTATTCAGAGTCAGGATATTTTACATAGTGTGAATATTCCGTTAAAGAGCTTGATTCTAGTGCAAAATGACCAATATGTGGAATCCGAACAAGTAATTGCGGAGATTCGTGCCGGAACGTCCACTTTGCATTTTAAGGAGAGGGTACAAAAGCATATTTATTCCGAATCAGACGGGGAAATGCACTGGAGTACTGATGTTTATCATGCGCCAGAATATCAATATGGTAATCTTCGTCGATTACCAAAAACAAGCCATTTATGGATATTGTCAGTAAGTATGTGCAGATCCAGTCTAGCATCTTTTTCGCTCCACAAGGATCAAGATCAAATGAATACTTATTCTTTTTCTGTTGATGGAAGATATATCTTTGACCTCTCAATGGCTAATGATCCAGTAAGCCATAGATTGTTAGATACTTTTGGTAAAAAAGATAGGGAAATTCTTGATTATTTAACGCGAGATCGAATCGTGTCCAACGGTCATTGGAATTTTGTCTATCCTTCTATTCTTCAAGATAATTCGGATTTGTTGGCGAAAAAGCGAAGAAATAGGTTTGTAATTCCATTACAATATCATCAAGAACAAGAGAAAGAGCTAATACCCTGTTTGGGGATTTCGATTGAAATACCCTTTATGGGTGTTTTACGTAGAAATACTATTTTTGCTTATTTTGACGATCCACGATACAGAAAAGATAAAAGGGGTTCAGGAATTGTTAAATTTAGATATAGGACCTTAGAGGAAGAATATCGGACCCGAGAGGAAGAGTATAGGACTCGAGAAGAAGACTCAGAGGAGGAATATGAGATCCCAGAGAACGAATATAGGACCCTAGAGGACGAATATGGGATCCTAGAGGACGAATATAGGACTCTAGAGAAAGACTCACAGGAAGAATACGAGAACCCAGAGAACGAATATAAGACCCGAAAGGACGAATATGGAACTCTAGAGGAAGACTCAGAAGAAGAATATGGGAGCCCTGAAGATGGCTCAGAGAACGAATATGGGACTTTAGAAGAAGACTCAGAGGAAGACTCAGAGGACGAATATGGGAGCCCGGGGGAGGATTCTATCTTAAAAAAAGAAGGTTTTATTGAACATCGAGGAACAAAAGAATTTAGTCTAAAATACCAAAAAGAAGTAGATCGGTTTTTTTTCATTCTTCAAGAACTGCATATCTTGCCGAGATCCTCATCCCTAAAGGTACTTGACAATAGTATTATTGGAGTGGATACACAACTCACAAAAAATACAAGAAGTCGACTAGGTGGATTGGTCCGAGTGAAGAGAAAAAAAAGCCATACGGAACTCAAAATCTTTTCTGGAGATATTCATTTTCCTGAAGAGGCGGATAAGATAGTAAGTGGCAGTTTGATACCACCAGAAAGAGAAAAAAAAGATTCTAAGGAATCAAAAAAAAAGAAAAATTGGGTTTATGTTCAACGGAAAAAAATTCTCAAAAGCAAGGAAAAGTATTTTGTTTCGGTTCGACCTGCAGCCGCATATGAAATGGACGAAGGGAAAAATTTAGCAACACTTTTCCCGCAAAATCTCCTGCAAGACGAAGATAATCTCCAACTTCGACTTGTCAATTTTATTTCTCATGAAAATAGCAAGTTAACTCAAAGAATTTATCACACGACTAGTCAATTCGTTCGAACTTGCTTAATAGTGAATTGGGAACAAGAAGAAAAAGAGGGGGCCCGTGCTTCCCTTGTTGAGGTAAGAACAAATGATCTGATTCGGAATTTCCTAAGAATTGAGTTAGTCAAGTCCACTATTTCGTATACACGAAGAAGGTATGATAGGACAAGTGCAGGACTGATTCCCAATAATAGATTAGATCGCAACAATACCAATTCCTTTTATTCCAAGACAAAGATTCAATCACTTAGCCAACATCAAGAAGCTATTGGCACCTTGTTGAATCGAAATAAAGAATACCCCTCTTTGATGATTTTGTCGGCATCCAACTGTTCTCGAATTGGTTTATTCAAGAATTCAAAATATCCCAATGCGGTAAAAGAATCGAATCCTAGAATTCCTATTCGAGATATTTTTGGGCTCTTAGGCGCTATTGTACCTAGTATATCGAACTTTTCTTCATCTTACTATTTATTAACGCATAATCAGATCTTGTTAAAAAAATACTTGTTCCTTGACAATTTGAAACAAACCCTCCAAGTACTTCGAGGACTAAAATACTCTTTAATAGACGAAAAGAAAAGGATTTCGAATTTTGCCAATAACATCATGTTGGATCCATTCCATTTGAATTGGCACTTTCTCCATCACGACTCGTGGGAAGAGACATTGGCAATAATTCACCTTGGACAATTTATTTGTGAAAATGTATGTCTATTTAAATCGCACATAAAAAAATCTGGTCAAATTTTCATTGTTAATATGGACTCCTTTGTTATAAGAGCTGCTAAGCCTTATTTGGCCACTATAGGAGCAACTGTTCATGGTCATTATAGAAAAATCCTTTACAAAGGAGATAGGTTAGTTACGTTTATATATGAAAAATCGAGATCTAGTGATATAACGCAAGGTCTTCCAAAAGTAGAACAAATCTTCGAAGCGCGGTCAATTGATTCGCTATCGCCGAATCTCGAAAGGAGAATTGAGGATTGGAATGAGCGTATACCAAGAATTCTTGGGGTTCCCTGGGGATTCTTGATTGGAGCTGAACTAACCATAGCCCAAAGTCGTATCTCTTTGGTTAATAAGATCCAAAAGGTTTATCGATCCCAAGGGGTACAGATTCATAATAGACATATAGAGATTATTATACGCCAAGTAACATCAAAAGTAAGGGTTTCCGAAGATGGAATGTCTAATGTTTTTTTACCAGGGGAATTAATAGGACTATTGCGAGCGGAACGAGCAGGGCGGGCTTTGAATGAATCGATCTATTATCGGGCAATCTTATTGGGAATAACAAGGGCTTCCCTGAATACCCAAAGTTTCATATCTGAAGCAAGTTTTCAAGAAACTGCTCGAGTTTTAGCAAAAGCTGCCCTACGAGGTCGTATTGATTGGTTGAAAGGCCTAAAAGAAAATGTAGTTCTGGGGGGGATTATACCTGTTGGTACCGGATTCCAAAAATTTGTGCATCGTTCCCCACAAGACAAGAACCTTTATTTCGAAATTGAAAAAAAAAATCTATTCGTATCGGAAATGAGAGATATTTTGTTTCTCCATACAGAATTAGTTTCTTCTGATTCTGACGTAACAAACAATTTCTATGAAACATCAGAACCCCCATTTACCCCCATTTATACGATTTAAGGATACATAAAGAAGATTTTTTTACTTTATTTAATTTAAAATAAACTTTTGACCTTAGAATGCTAATAGGTCGGATTTTCTATTTTGTATTTTAATATTTTAATAAGTAAAAGAAGTCAATTAATTCATTAAGGCTATGTTTATACAATGTATCAATGGCCAATTTTGAGTAGAAGGTTCCATCGGAACAATTATTATTTATTTCAAGCTATTTCGGCTCTTTCTTAATCTTCAAAAAGAAATCAATTCCGTAATGGTAAGACAAAAAAAGGAAAAAATAAAAAGGAAGTGTGGAAAAAATGACAAGAAGATATTGGAACATCAATTTGAAAGAGATGATAGAAGCAGGAGTTCATTTTGGTCATGGTATTAAGAAATGGAATCCTAAGATGGCACCTTACATCTCGGCAAAGCGTAAAGGTACTCATATTACAAATCTCGCTAGAACGGCTCGTTTTTTATCAGAAGCTTGTGATTTAGTTTTTGATGCAGCAAGTCAGGGAAAAAGCTTCTTAATAGTTGGTACCAAAAAAAGAACAGCGGATTTAGTAGCATCAGCTGCAATAAGGTCTCGTTGTCATTATGTTAATAAAAAGTGGTTCAGTGGTATGCTAACTAATTGGTCGATTACCAAAACTAGACTTTCTCAATTTAGAGACTTAAGAGCGGAAGAAAAGAAGAGAAAATTCCACCATCTCCCAAAAAGAGATGTGGCAATCTTAAAGAGAAAATTATCTACCTTGCAAAGATATCTAGGCGGGATCAAATATATGACGAAGTTGCCTGACATTGTGATCGTCCTTGATCAGCAAAAAGAGTATATAGCTCTTCGGGAATGTGCCATTTTGGGGATTCCTACTATTTCTTTAGTCGATACAAATTGTGACCCAGATCTCGCGAATATATCGATTCCTGCCAACGATGACACTATGACTTCAATTCGATTGATTCTTAACAAATTAGTATTTGCAATTTGTGAGGGCCGTTCTCTCTATATAAGAAATCGTTGATTAAGATTAAGAAGAATAGTTAATTCTTGAGCAACTGCGTAGATCAGTTACTATTATTTTTTGTTTTGCATAGATAAAAGAAGAGTAATATTGATATATATTAGAGGGTATTGATATATATTATGATCTGATGTGATTTCTTGGTATCCTAAATATAAGATTAATACTTCAAGTTGCTGAGTTGAGAAAGAGATGGTTGAATCAAAAGAATTCCTTTTTTGAAGTTCAATTTTTATCAGAGGACAATATGAATATTACACCATGTTCCATTAAAACACTCAAGGGGTTATATGATATATCGGGTGTAGAAGTAGGCCAACACTTCTATTGGCAAATAGGAGGTTTCCAAATTCATGCCCAAGTACTCATCACTTCTTGGGTCGTAATTACTATCTTGCTAGGTTCAGTTATCATAGCTGTTCGGAATCCACAAACCATCCCAACCGACGGTCAGAATTTCTTCGAATATGTCCTTGAGTTTATTCGAGACTTGAGCAAAACCCAGATTGGAGAAGAATATGGTCCCTGGGTTCCCTTTATTGGAACTATGTTCCTTTTTATTTTTGTTTCGAATTGGTCGGGTGCTCTTTTACCTTGGAAAATTATAGAGTTACCCCATGGGGAATTAGCAGCGCCTACGAATGATATAAATACTACTGTTGCTTTAGCTTTACTCACATCAGCGGCATATTTTTATGCGGGTCTTAGCAAAAAAGGGTTGAGTTATTTCGAGAAATATATTAAACCAACCCCAATACTTTTACCAATTAACATCCTAGAAGATTTCACAAAACCATTATCGCTGAGTTTTCGACTTTTCGGAAATATATTGGCCGATGAATTAGTCGTTGTTGTTCTTGTTTCTTTAGTCCCCTTAGTAGTCCCTATACCGGTCATGTTTCTTGGATTATTTACAAGCGGTATTCAAGCTCTTATTTTTGCAACGTTAGCCGCAGCCTATATAGGTGAATCCATGGAAGGTCATCATTGAATTGACGAGTTTTCGAAACAGTTTTTTTTAGCTTAGCCCAATTCATGTATGGTTCAAGATAATCCTCTTGGTTGGAAAACTAAATAGTTCAAAATGGGTATGAATATACAACCTAGAGTTGTAGGAGAGAGAATAGACTATATTACGTACTTGTTAAAATATATATGCATTCAAGGGGGGCGGAGTCAGGTTAGATCTATATCCTTAATGCCTATAAGACAGTCATCTTTTGTGTGGCTTTCTAAGGAATGCTTTTAGAATCGGATTCACTGGAAAATGCGAAAATACGCAAACAAAATAGAAGAAACAAATGTATATGGGATTTTTTTTATTCCTAAGTTAGATTCATTATCTAATCCGATATGATATATAGAATTCCCTTCTATATGGAATTGGAATGGAATTGGATTCTATATCCAGTTCTATGCAGCATATTGTTATCAATTGTATATCTTGATTTGATTCCTATTGAATTTGGATTAATTCGATTTCAATAGGAGTTCTTCCTCTATTTCGTCTTTTATTATGGATTAGATGAAGGGGAAAAAATGGGAACTCAAGGATATTGAAGAGTAAAAAAAAGGCTGGAATGAAAGAGTGGTTGGTTGGAAAGAAAGAGAAATAGAATAATGAGAATCATATGGATTTACACAAACCTCTAACGATTAGAAACTAAAAATGAGATCTCGAAGTAGTTTGGACGATTCAGATTATCATTTCAATTTGTACTTTTTAGTTACTTCTACCCAATAGAGCTTAGAAGTTAGAAGTAATAATTTCTTGGTTGATTGTATCCTTAACCATTTTTTTTTTTGACACGAGGAACTCACCATGAATCCACTAATTGCTGCTGCTTCCGTTATTGCTGCTGGATTGGCTGTAGGGCTTGCTTCTATTGGGCCTGGAGTTGGTCAAGGTACTGCTGCAGGACAAGCTGTAGAAGGTATTGCGAGACAGCCAGAAGCAGAAGGGAAAATACGAGGTACTTTATTGCTTAGTCTAGCTTTTATGGAAGCTTTAACAATTTATGGACTGGTTGTGGCACTAGCCCTTTTATTTGCGAACCCTTTTGTTTAATCCTAAAAAAGAAAATAAGTCCTTTAGATTAGATACTTTTTTCTTTTTTTAGTAAATTGGTATTTACTTCTTCCAAATATATCAATACTTTACTCCTATTTATTATATTATTCCTGGAATTATATTATTCCTGGAATTTGTTATTTATCGGGCAATAAATATCCCAGGAACCCCAGGAAGGGCTGATTTGAGCATGATCAAGTTAGAGGATATGCTCGCCCTCTTCCCTCCGGTCCTTAGTTTAAGACAGTGGAAAGTATTTTTCCTTTTATTTTAGGAATTTTGGGACACATTTCAACAAAAGGGATCTTTCACAGATCAAACGAAACCTAAGACTTAATCTAAAAAAAATTTTTAGATTGAATCTATTTGCATTAAAAAAATTGCATTAAAAAAACCGATCAAAAAGGGGCGAGCGAAGTAAGTGATCGAAAAACTTTCTTCTTTGTTCGTCCTATCTATTCTTCTTTGTTCGTCCTATCTATAAGAGGAGAGCGTATGAAAAATGTAACCCATTCTTTCGTTTTTTTAGCTCACTGGCCATTCGCTGGGAGTTTCGGGTTTAATACCGATATTTTAGCAACAAATCTAATAAATCTAACTGTAGTGGTTGGTGTATTGATTTTTTTTGGAAAGGGAGTGTGTGCGAGTTGTCTATTTCAAGAATAGATTGGATCTATCCGGCTGCACTTTAGAATATTTTTTAGTATTTTTGTTTTGGGATAAATAAGAAAAGTGCACGATCTCGACGAATTACTTCTGAATAACTTCAGAAATCATATGGAAGAACCATAGCATTTCGCGACTTATTGGTAAATTTACTTTGATTCTCTATAGACCAATAATGTGAGACCATTAACACGGTTAAAGCTAAACTGCTTGAAGTCTAGGCAAAAGGGGGTACTCTTTCTACAACTATATCAGTATTAGTATCAAAATGCTTTAAATGGGAAATAGCTAGTGTAGAATTTATCTGATATAGAACACTCATATCGATAAAAAGGTTTGAACTATTTACTAGAAGGGCGCCCTGCCCTTTTTCCAATGCCGAATCGACGACCTATGTATAAAAAAAGAGAAATTTTTTGGATTTGAAGAAAAAATAAAAGGAATTCTATCAATTTTCATTTCTCATTTATTTAGTTAGTTTTTCTTAATGAAATTGAAATTATTAACTAACAGAGCAAATACAAATAAAGAAACAACTTTGCTGACCATGATAGATTTTTATCTAGTCGGAAGAGTCCTCTTAATATTTATCTAGTCTTATATAAGTTTCGGTATATTGAAATACAAACAGAAAAGAGAGGATAGAGGATAGGCTCATTACATAAAAAAAAGATATGGAAATAGCCATAATACATAGCAAAAAAGAAAAAAAAAAGAAAGAGCGTGAGAGCCAAATGAATCGAAAGATTCATGTTTGGTTCGGGAAGAGATCATAAAAGTTGTAAACTTAATAGCAAGATAATCTACTTTCATTAAAAGATTTATTAGATAATCGAAAACAGAGAATCTTAAGTACTATTCGAAATTCGGAAGAATTGCGTAGAGGGACCCTTGAACAACTCGAAAAAGCTCGGATTCGATTACAGAAAGTCGAACTGGAAGCAGACGAGTATCGAATGAATGGATACTCTGAGATAGAACGAGAAAAAGAAAATTTGATTAATGCTACTTCTAGTAGTTTGGAACAATTAGAAAAGTCTAAAAATGAAACCCTTTATTTTGAAAAACAAAGGGCGATGAATCAGGTCCGACAACGGGTTTTCCAACAAGCCCTACAAGGAGCTCTAGGAACTTTGAATAGTTGTTTGAATACCGAGTTACATTTCCGTACGATTCGTGCTAATATTGGCATTCTCGGGGCCATAGAATGGAAGAAATAATTTTCTTTATTAGGCCTTGAACTTCTACTTTCGTTTAGAATTTAGGCATTATTTTTCCCCTTGCTTCCGAAAAAAAGATTCAAGAAACACTAATGGCAACCCTTCGAGTCGACGAAATTAATAAAATTCTCCGCGAACGTATTGAACAATATAATAGGAAAGTAGGGATTGAGAATATCGGTCGCGTAGTTCAAGTGGGGGATGGGATTGCTCGTATTATAGGTCTTGGTGAAATAATGTCAGGT